TCTAGTCCCTTACGTGTGTAGGGGGCCGGCAGGCCGGGTGCACTACTGGGATAGTTTACTCACTCGACTGAAAGGAAAAAGCTTCCTTCGCTCCTACTGGTACTATTTCTGTGCCTTAGCTCGTAGTTGTGTTAGCTGTAGTGCTGTCATAGACTGGAACAGAGCTGCCGCACCTCCTACATCTTTGTGTGGTACACGAGTCTAGCTGACCCTGAAAGGGCATTTATTGATGTTGCTCAAATTAAAGTTTTGCTTCTCCATACAAAGCGGACGGGTTTCATGCAAGTTGCACGATTGAAATGGGCGGCTAGGAAGGAAAAAGTAATGTAGGCCAAAAATCCCGAGAAAGATAGATAACAGGAGGAATGCTTACCGATTAGTAGATTAGAAGCATAGTCCTTAGCTTTTAGAAGCTAGGCAAGTCAACTGATTGACCTAACCCTTCTCTTCTTCCCTCCGATTTCGATCTCCTCTCTTCGTCTTCTTGATAGAAAGAGTCATTACTATAACTGAAATACATTGATGATGGTGACTCCGCATTTAAGAAAGCAGCTTACGGAAGAGAGAATCGTCCGCTTTCGGTTAGTGGCGGCTGATTACCAGTGTGACCCCTCTATCTCTGAGGTGCGGTTAGGTGGATCGGGTCGGCTTGGCCTCTGTAACGAATCTAGCCACTTCTCTCAGCCTCTTCTTCTAGGACGCTCCGCGAGGGTTACCCTTACATGTCATCTTCCCCCTCAATCGGGAGCAGTCGTAACGCCGTAAGAGTATGCGTTCTTTCTTTATTCATACATTTCTTTCTAGATGCTTTGAATAGTAAGGAAGTCAGTCAACTGGAAGTAGCTTGATATAATTGTAGTCTTCGCTTGTTAAGCATATAGCTAGTCTTCTTTCTGAGCGAATGCTTACCTCAGGGCATCTCGTATAAGTCCTATGGTGATAAAGCTATTCGTGTGAAAGAAAGAAGTGCATGGATGAAATTTCCATGAGGAAGAATCCACGGGGTGGCATTAAGTAGTATGTCAATTGAAGGGCTTTCTTCAGAAAGGCAGTTTTCACTGTTAATCTTATCTTTGGAAGACCCCAATACCTGTAGAAAAAGGCCCTCTCGGAAAGACCAGACCCTGAACGCAAGGGAAGTGGTTGTTCCTTTCGGAGGTAGAAATCATGCACTCTTGATGACAAGAAGTAGACAAAAAACAGTTATAAGGGTAGAAGAAGTGTGGCACCGAAGGAGCCGGAGGATGCATACCATTTCAGATTCAGTAAAAACACTAAAAAGTAGGGCACTAAAGGAACACAAAAAATGTGAGTTTCAAGAGCCGAATTAACCATTTCGGATGCAAATGACCGATCAAACAGGTGACACATGACCTCAAACATGAGGCATAGGGGCCACCTATCCGTTGCCGACTTTAAGTCAAAACAATGGCAACACGTTTGACCAATCGGGCAAGGGTGCCTCTTAAACGTACCATCGGTCGGTAATTTACGTAAGACAGCTATTAGCCAGTCATGTACTGGTTTAAGTAAGCGCTGGTTTACAAAATTTCCATGGACTGTGTTTTGGTTGATACCGTCTTCCATCCAAGTTGGCTCCCAAGGGATCCCTTGATTAAGGGGAATATATTGGTGCCAAGGCGCGTAGCGTCGAAACAGTTCTTTAAGGGAACACACCCGTGAATATGTTCGACCTACGTCGATAACTGGTTGGTAAAAATTAAAAAATGTACTCTTATCAAGCTTCTTAGCCTGTAACACTATTCGATACAGTGATAAAAAGGAGAAGTACATCCTAACAATTTCATCAGCCTTAATCGTCTCCACGTCTAATCGCCTTTCTTCGATGAAAGGGTTGAATTATACCGGAGAAGCCCACGACGAGTGAGGGATACAGGGACTGGTAAAAGAGAGGCTTTCTGATAATCACTACCATAGGCGATCATCAGGGATGATGAACACTGCTTAAGATAGAGCGCAGTGGTCAAGAATCATCCACCTTTCCTTTCCTAACCATCCGGACAACCTCACAAGCAAACAGGTGTCTGGCAATACACCGTTCCTTAGCGAGACCATCGAAGAGGCTGAGTTGTATATAAGGATACCCATTATATTCCGAGAGCTTTCTAAAAATCTCTGCCGCCGGATGGGTGACCAATCTAATCAATACATCAGTCCATTCCCTAATGATAAAGTACACTTCTGAAATACAACTTAGCTCTCGTCCTGAATCAAGCCAGGTCTTTGCTATCTTGTCTTGAATTGCATCTGTCTCAGAAATTTGATTCATTTATAAGTTTTTCCAGGATAAAGTCCACCTCCCCCTATCTACTACTTTTCTTTTGGGAGGCGAAAGGCGAAGCTTTACGAATTCTCAATACATGGAGAAATAGGAAAAAGAAAGAGAGTTGTTTCGCTTGTGTAACGAGTCCTAACTGCTAGCAGTCGACTCGTGCCTAAAGCATGAAATATCACATTTTCATTCTGCTTTTTCAGTAAG